TGATTCGGATCGGAGAGGAAGGTTGTGCTAGGTATATTATATGTAAAAATATCTGCTATACTCTAAGTCAACTTGTTTTTCGACGAATGATTCTCGAATCCGATTGAATCTAAGATGAATGAAGAGTAGGTTTACGTTATGGAAGAAAGACATGTATATGTGATATTAGATATTGACTAGTTATATATGAACTACAGATATATTCAATTTGCCCTACTACTAGAAATTTCGATGGGTATTCCAATAGAAGTCCTTCCGTATCCTCTGGGACTGTGAGTTGAATGAATAAACGGATGAAATCAAGAAAAAGATCGAAGAATTCAAAGAATGGTTCAGAACAAAGAAATGGACGGACGAAAGTCGTACGGATTCGCAAAGACTTTGTCGATAGGAACTAAAAAAGAGATATCGAGGTAAAGTAGTTTTGATCCTTGAATAAGATTATTGATTATTACTTCAATTTGAAGTTTGTAGTGACTTCGACTGGATGAATTGTAGCGATGGAATAATTAAGTTAGAATTCATGGGCTGACTGTATCATTAACCATTTCTTTTTTTTGTATGAGGAACTTATCATGAATCCACTGATTTCTGCCGCTTCCGTTATTGCTGCTGGATTGGCTGTAGGGCTTGCTTCTATTGGACCTGGAGTTGGTCAAGGTACTGCTGCGGGTCAAGCTGTAGAAGGTATCGCGAGACAGCCCGAGGCGGAGGGAAAAATACGAGGTACTTTATTGCTTAGTCTGGCTTTTATGGAAGCTTTAACAATTTATGGCCTGGTTGTAGCATTAGCACTTTTATTTGCGAATCCTTTTGTTTAATCTTATAAATAAGAAAAATAAAATTTTTGCATATTTTATTGCCTTGAACCTGTCATTTGCTTTTTCGAATTATATCAAGATTTCATTCCTAGAATTACTTATTCGTTGAGAAAATAACCCACGGGAAGGGCTGATTTGCGGATGAGGAATTAGCATACCCACTCGCTTTCATCCTTCCCGTTCGTAGTCCAAGGAACTCCCCTTTTTAGGAGGGGTTTCAATTTTCAATAAAGGGGGTAATTCGCCATTTCTAAATCGAATCTTTTTTGACTCGATTTAGAAATAGTAAAATTTATATATATATATAAAGGGGGGGCAGGGCGATACAAAAAGAACTCTGTTCTTTTTTTTAGTCTATCTATAAGAGGAGATCATATGAAAAATGTAACCGATTCTTTCGTTTCTTTGGGCCACTGGCCGTCCGCCGGGAGTTTCGGGTTTAATACCGATATTTTAGCAACAAATCTAATAAATCTAAGTGTAGTGCTTGGGGTATTGGTTTTTTTTGGAAAGGGAGTGTGTGCGAGTTGTTTATTTCAAGAATAGGCTGGATCCAACCAGCTGTACTTTTTATGTTATAACTAGGAAATAGAGGTACATGATCTCACGAATGACTTCTGAATAAAGAAATCATATGGAAGAACCATAGCATTTCGTGATTCGTTGGTAAATCCACTTTGATTCTCTATCAACCAAAAATGTGGGACCATTAACTATGGTTAAAGCTAAATCGTTTGAAGTCCAGACGCAGCATGGTACTCTTTCTACCACTATATGACTAGTAATATAGAGATGCTTTCAAAATGAATAATTTATCGATATAGAACACTCATATGGATAAAATAATTTGAACCACTTATTATTTTATTATTATAATTATAAAAATTGGGATTAAATCCCCACCTTTTATCCAATGCTGAATCGACGACCTATGTATGTATGTATTGTGTATAAAGGAAGAAAACCTTTTTTGGATTTTTGGATTTGAAAAAAAAAAGAAACAACTTTGTTGACAATTACATATTTTTGTTTGGTCAGAAGAGTCCTCCGACTTTTTTGGTTTTGGATTAGTGATTGGTTTTGATATTTTTATTTTGGAATATGAAGAGAGAATAGAGGATAGGCTCATTACATTCAAAAAAAGATATGGGAATTTATCATAAGTAATTGAGCGTGAGAGCCAAATGAATCGAAAGATTCATGTTTGGTTCGGGAAGGGATCATGTAAGTTTTTAAATGAATGGAAAGAGAATCTACTTTCATTAAGTGATTTATTAGATAATCGAAAACAGAGGATCTTGAATACTATTCGAAATTCAGAAGAACTGCGTGGGGGAGCAATTGAACAGCTGGAAAAGGCCCGGACTCGCTTACGAAAAGTGGAAATGGAGGCAGATCAGTTTCGAGTCAATGGATACTCTGAGATAGAACGAGAAAAATTGAATTTTATTAATTCCACTTCTAAGACTTTGAAACAACTAGAAAATTACAAAAACGAAACTATTCGTTTTGAACAACAAAGGGCGATTAATCAAGTCCGACAACGGGTTTTCCAACAAGCCTTACAAGGGGCTCTAGGAACTTTGAGTAGTTGTTTGAACAACGAGTTACATTTACGTACGATACGTGCCAATATTGGCATGTTGGGGGCAATAACCGATTAGTCCTTCGACTTTAGG